ATGGATGCTAGAGATCATCGTGAAGAGAAGAACCAATCGTATTATAGAATACGAGCACATCGTCTAACATGAGTATCAACTCAAAATTGATATTGGTCGGACATTCTCTCCCATTCAATTCATGTCAAGCACATTTGACAGAGGTATATGACAAATTGTTCGAGAGTTGGTTCTAAGTTGGTTATCGATCTTGCAACACTTTCATTTTCTGTCAGAGGTTGCCGTTAGTTCGTCGTCGGAACTTAGAAAGAAACTCTCTTCTTCTTGGAAGGAATGACCGTAGATAGAGACTGTCAATTGGTTCTTCTGGGGCGGACGTAGCCAAGTGGATCAAGGCAGTGGATTGTGAATCCACCACGCGCGGGTTCAATCCCCGTCGTTCGCCCATAAAGAAACGGATTGGATCCAATCCATCTTTGTCATTTTCAATTTCAAATGAACAAGAAGTATTTCTATCTATTGATATAGAATCAATTGAATTCTTAGTGGTTGACGCAAGCTCTTCTTTATGCCAATATTATATTTATATGTCATTCTATTCATGATCACCCAAAGTATATACTATAGATGAGATCTTTTTCGATACTCTATTTCAATAGATCCAATATGGTTTCGTTTCAAATTGGTAGAGAACAAATAGATATATAGATCTATGTACCTATATAGATAAATACCTATATTCTATCAATATTATAGAAAAAAATAGAATGGAAAAGACCGAAGTCATTGAATCTATTTAAGGATAGAGATCTATCAAAAACTATTTCATTATTGTAATGTAATTATTGTAAAAAAGGAATGAAACGACAAAAATTGAAATCCTGGATATTGAAATTGGAAGAAATACGAAGCTTTCAATATTTATTCAATTCATGGACCGAATTGAATTTGGTGAGATTGTTCACGAAAATAGTTTCCCATCGAGAACGTCTTATTAAGCTCTTTGACTCTCGAATTCTTAGTACGTTGCTTTTACGCGATCTACGTGGTTCAAGAAGCAATCAATCTTTGACAATCAAAGGTGTAGTACTACTTACATTACCAGTCCTTATATATCATGTGAATCAGAAAAGTATGATTGAAAGAAAAAAGTTCTATTCGATGAAACTCTTTCCTATACCTATAAACTATGCTGAACCTAGAAATGAAACATCGGAAGAATATTTCGAGTCTTTCAATAAAAATTTGTTGATCTTTCCGCATCTTTTTCTGTCTTTCCCAAAAGGGAGAAAGATATATCAAAGTCACTTGAGAAATTCGAAAGAGGACGCTTGGGTTCTCTCAAAAAGAAAAGTGTGTGTCATGCCTGCATATAATCAAATTGATTCTTGGGGTTCACGATGGTGGAAGAATTGGATCATAGAAGAGATTCTTCCTAGTTGGAAGATCCCTCAGGGATCAATAGCGAAAATTGAGATGTCATTGAAAGAGAAAGATGTGGAACATCTAAAGGGTTTTTTTGAATTCTATATTGATGATCTGATCCGCAAAGACTATGATTGGGAATATCATTTCGATCGTGTTTTTATGAGAAATAAGCAGGACACGATCGACTTGAGCTCGAAGCAGCAAGTCGAAATATTAGGTAATAATCTAATCTGTTATCTCATGTCCGCTTTTTGTGAAAAAATGCTATTCGAAGCGGAGGGTCCATTCAAGCAGCAGAAATCGAAATCAATTGTTGAATCGAATAATATTAAGCATTTCTCCCATCTTCGATTATCCTATCAAGAAAAATCAGAATGGGGACCGCGTTGGTGGAAAAAGAATATGTTTCAGATCTGGAATAGTTGGGGTGAATCTGATCAAATTATTGCAGAATCTTCCATTCTCTTGAAAGAGAAAGGGTATCTCTCTTTCCAAAATTATGCTGAATTTTGGCAATTCTATAAAGATTCTTTTGTTAGTTGGGAGAAAGATCAGCAGAAATTGGAACTTTCGAAGGACATTTTCAAAGAGAAATTCATTCAGTTGAATGATGTGAACAATGATCAGCTTTTTAGCAAGATACAGAATTTATTGTTGGATATTCTATACAATTTCTCAGAATCTATTTTCATTAAAGTCAATCATTCTAGCCAATTGAAAAGATCTTATAATCGATCCATCGATCATTTCGATCCCATTAGTGAAAATTCAGAATATGGCACGAACATGAACAAAAAGGATGAGATAATCTCAGAGAATCAAAGACCGATAACTTGGGAGACTCATTCGGAGAGGGATGAGAAAGATATCGATTCGGAGATAGATTTGACTCTCAATTTCACTGAGAATGAGTATTGGGAACCTGAAAAAGATCTTTGTGAACGGATTTTCACAAATGGATATATAAATAAAACGGAGATCGAGCAACTAAAAGAAAGATCAATTCTTTGGGATCCTTCTTCTTCTATTCGAATAGAAAGAACAAAAATAAAATCAGATTTGTCCTCAAAGTGTCTCTCAGAAGATTCTCCGATCTATTGGACGAAAGAACTATTTACGGAAGATAAAAAGTCTATAACAGAGAATTTGTTTCCAAAGGAAAGGAAAAGATTCATCGAGAATTTCACAAAATCAATTCGTTCTTATTTTTTTGACATATTGTCAATAGATGAACCGTGCATGGGTTCTAGTGTTACTAAGAAGCCTATTGAAAATTTCAAATTATTGAAAGGGCAACAAGATGTTTTTTTCAGATATTTCAGGGGCTCAGAAAAGAATGGGATAATTGATCCGTGGAAGATAAGAACATATTTTCAAAATCCTTCCTCAAATTGTGCTATTTCATTAGATCCCGGATGTAATATGATTAGAAAAAATCAGAGGGATATAAACAAATTAAATTGTATTCTCTTTATGAACCGGAGTTTGTCTCGGAATCGATTTTCTTCATTCTGTGATCAAAACAAAGAACAATACATATTCCACAACAATTTACGATTTAAAAAAAGAGTTCTAAAAATAACAGATCAATTCGCTCTATTAATAACTAAGCCTAATCAGGTTTATGATAATACACTTGCTCCTGATATTGATTATCACGTGAATCAATTCTATGAACTGAACAAGAATAGATTCTTGGATCAGATCTTCAACCACAAGAATAAATTGAAGAATCAATCTTTATTGATCCTACTCAATATTACTGATAAAGAGAATGAATATTTAGATCGAATAATCGAAAAAGAATTGATCCAAATCTCTTCCAAAAAGGGTTCAGAAATAGGAACCCCTCTTAACAATTACAGAACTGAAACTTCAAATTGGTACAAATTGATTCGATATAAGATTCACGGGCATTTGAAAAATGCATTCAACAAATTATATTCAATGAACGGGTCCAGTCGCAATTTAAAGGATCAAATTCGAACAAATTGGATAGAAAATGAAAATTTGAATAATGTATCGAAAGATACAATTAACCGACATCCATCAAATTGGAGAAAAGGTCAAAAAGAATGGTTTGATCATTCTATTCTTCGAACTGATAAATGTATCAATCGGAATTTGAATGTGTACAAATGGTCCAATCAGACCGAATACTTGAAGAGATGTTCGAAACATCTTGTTTCTAAACAAAACGATTTGAAAATAGTGTTCGATCCGATTGAATCATGTGCTAATAGAGATTCAATTGGTTGGTCTGGAAGTCCCAACAAAAAAGATTATTCTAAGTTTTCTTTGATTGCTGAAAATACTGTGAAGATCTTTCTTTCTAAGAAATCCATTTCTCATTCGGCTATTTTCATTCCCGAGTTTTTCATTGATAAGTTAAAGGGTATGAATGATCAACTCTTCAATAAGTTGTTAAAATCAATTGGTGTTCGAATCGTTCATTTAAAAACATTCAAACCCTTTCTTTTGGATAACCATAATCTTTCACAAAGATCGAAATTCTTGATCGACGAAAGAACAGTAGCACAATTTTTCTATCATGAGATGCCGGTGAATCGATTTATTATTGACTTATTCGAGAATGAAAAGAATTGCATGGAATTGTTCGATAACACTGATTTTTCGACGATATCCAACGATCGAGACAACTGGTTGAATCCCGTAAAACTATCTAATCAAAGCTCATCGAGAGCTTCTTTTTACAAAGCAAATACACTACAATTCTTCGATTATTCACATCATCCTCGGTTCAATTATAAGAAAAGATTACCTTATTATATGGAAAGGATTCATACAAAAAATCATAATCTTACATATGGACAATTATTCAATATTTCGCCCATCCACAGCAATCTATTTTCTTTGTCCATTAGTGAAATAAGACCTGTTCACTTGGAGAAAGATACTATTTCACTTATAAAGTCACAAGTATCTAACATATTCTTACCTAAATATTTGCAACAAAGCGGTAACCAAACGTTTGTATCAATCTATGACTTGTACAAATCTTTCGATTTACTAACTCGATTGAATCCATTTGTTCATGATAAAATAGATATTTCCTCGATCGAAGAGATTTCTACAACGCCTTTAACGAGAGAACGAATAGCCAATTTCGAAAAAACTTCTTGTCAGCCCTTCTTAAATAGATCCGATTTAGAAGAAAACAACTTCGATCAGTACCTTAAGGGGGGTTTCAGTTCAAACATGGGTCTTATTCAAACTCAATCTTATCGAGATGATTTACTATCCGAAATCTTTCTAAAAAGAAAAGATAAGAACCAGGAAATGCTTCATCGGATTCGAGATCGGTTTGTAAAATCTAGTTCAACAGAAGGTTCAAAAAACAGAATTGAGAACAAAGCCATAGATAAAAGAAGCACCCTTTTCAATTTCTCTAAAGAGGAACGGAATCTCTTACCATTTTGTTCACCGCGTTTTAATGAACGTGCTAAGAAACAAGAGATGCATAGGATCTCTCAAATAGAGAGTCTTTTTAAAAAATGGGATTTGTTCCGAGCATATACGCCATGGCTCTTGACTTCTGCATGGTGGAAATATCTTGAGAATCTACTTCTAGAGACTTTTCCGGAGATATTGCTAAATAGCAGTGATCAACTTGTATCTATTTTGCATGATATTATGCATAAATCGAATCTATCGTGGGCAATTTCTCATCAATTATGGGCACTTCTACAATGTAATCTGAGAACCAATATCTTGGATAAGTTTTTTTCTTTATGGAATCTTTGTTCATTCAAGGAAATGATTAATCAAAAGAATGAGTCATCGGTTCTATCTATATGGGCACATCTGAGATTGCTGAATGCTCGGGAGTATGAATATTCGATCCTTATCCTTTTTTTCGTCCTTGGATATTTCGTTCTTCGATATTCTTTCGTTGTTTCCTCAGCCTTTATTGAGTTACAGATACACCTTGAACGCATCAAAGATTTAATGGATCCGTCATACGCGATCGAGTTGCAAAAACTGATGGATCATCCTTTGCCTGGTCTGCTTTTCTCTATGGATATAAGGGACATATCCATCTATTTTCTGGACGAATTGATCTATTCTATGAGGAATAGAAAGTTTTATTCACCTATAAGAAGAGAGTTGAACAGATCGTGCTTCAGCATGGATATCTCTGGAAAAGAGAGAGAATTACTAGTTCAGTTTCTAATAACAGAAAAAAACATCTCTCAATTTGGATCGAATTTGACTCACAGTCATAATTTCTTCAAGAATGAATTTGATTATCAAATCACTGAACAGCCGGGACTTATTTACCTGATCTATTTAGCCGACACTTATCAGAAAGATCTAATGAATCACGAGTTCGATCAATCTCGTTTAACAGAAAGATGGGTCTTCCTCGCTTTTTGTCGGAAGATTACCTCTTCACAAATCTTTAGGGGTTTGAACCTCACATTTCATGGAAAACCTTTCTCACTCCACTTAGGATCATCCCTTTCCAAAGGGATTTTACTGATAGGTCCTACGGAAACCGGACGATCCTATTTGGTCAAGGGTCTAGCAGCAGACTCTTATGTTCCTCTGGTAAGAATATCCCTAAACAAGTTCCTGTATGACAAAGGTGAATATTCTAATTTCCTCGATATACGAAGTATGAATAATGTGGTGCAAAAAATGCACCAATTCAATCTCACCTTCGAATTGGCAAAAAGAATGTCCCCTTGCATAATATGGATTCCAAACATTCATGAACTGAATGTCAATTACTTAACTCACTTTTTCCTTGGTTTATTAGTGAACCATCTCTCTAGAGATGATGAGAAAGATTCTACTAGAAATCTTCTTGTTATTGCTTCGACTCATATTCCTAAAAAAGTGGATCCAGCTCCAATAGCTCCAAATCGATTAGACAGATCAATCAATGTTCGAATGCTTCCTATCCCACAACGACAAAAGGAATTTCCTATTCTTTTACGCAGCAAAGGGTTTGACTCGGAAAAAGAGTTGTCTTGTCCCAAGGAATTTGGATCTAGAACCATAGGTTCCAATGCACGGGATCTAGCAGCACTTGCCAATGAAGCCTTATCAATTAGTATTACCCAAAATAAATCAGTTATAGGCACTGATACAATTAGATTAGCTCTTTATAGACAAACTTGGGGTTTGCAATCTATAGATAATCAGGTTGGATCCGGTCAAAATTACGAAATACTTCCCTATAAGGTGGGAAAAGCTGTTATACAAAATACACTTAGAAGGAATTCTTCTATGAATCCTCTATCTATTAATAATGAATTATGGAAGAAAAGGTTTTCTTATTTGTCCAAATGGTATTTAGAACCTTCTATTGCTGGAACAACTATGAAGGAATTGACCATACTCCCCCATATTTTGGGTTGCTTGGCCGGATCAGCAGCTCGAGATTCCTGGTTTATATCGGGACAAAATAGAGAGAATTGGATTCCTCTCGATAGATTCGCTGAGCATGATTTCGATTTAGCTTCTGGTCTTTTAGAAAGTCTTCTGGTGGAGTTTCCATGGTTAGGAATATGCCGGGGTAAGCCTGATAAGAATCAAATCACATTTGCTCCTCAGCCCAAAACGAGAAATCATCTCAATGTGATGCGAAAAGGGGTTTATTCTATGGTCAATAAAATGTTTATATATAAAGAATATGAATTGAAGTTTCAACAAGAAACTCCCGGCGCAAAACAAATGGATGAAAAATTAGTCAATAACATAGTTTGGGCTCCTAGGATCTGGCGTCTTAGTTTTCTTCGCAGTAATCTATTTGATCGTACAAAAAGACCCAATGAATTGGGATTTTCGTATCAGTTCGGATTGTTTCAAGAGGAGCAGGCCAGTTACTGTAAAAGGGTTAGAGAGAATTTAGAGTCTCTCCAAAAAGGACCACATAAAAAGGGGTTTTATGTTCATGAGAGAAATCATTCTAACGCAAGACAAAAGAATCTACAACATATACAGTCTCAATTGGAAGATATATCATTACAAGAGCGGTTTGAAATAGGAATATTTCAATTTTCTATACAATATCAAATGCGATCTAAATCCTCTAATAAACCAATGTTCTTTCTAGGAAGACGATTTCTTTGGGATCCCACAGGTTTTCTATTTCAAGATCAGCACCTTGTGTTTTCACGTCGGGAATTTTTTGCAAATGAAGAAATGCTGAGAAGGCTTTATATTACTTACGGTTCAATAAGAAGACAAGAAAAACATCTCTTCCCTAAAAAAAGTATCCAAGGTGCTTTTCATAGATATAATTCAAAATTCATGACCAATTCGGTCATAAATTCGTGGAAACAATTGCCTCTTGCAGAAAAGGAACATATTGAGGCTTTCAAACGCATTCAAGCAATTGGTATCCGATTGAAACGTATACAGCCATATACTCCTACATTTCTATATCAACGTTGGTTGATTGAAAATCCGCAAGAAAAGGTTGATCGCTTCGAATTGTTAATTCATCGCCAAAGATGGCTTGAAACCAATAGTTCATTATCGAATGAATCTTTTCTTTATAATACTCTATCCGAGAGTTATAAATATTTATCAAATCTGTTCCTATCTAACAGAATGTTATTGAATCAAATGACAAGGACATTGTTGAAAAATAGATGGCTTTTTCCGAAGGAAATTGAACACTTAATTCATACAACAAAAGATAGATTTCACATATCTATTTTAGCCGGAAAAATCTGTCATCATCGATGAAAGGGCAATGAAATGAAGTAGAACGAAATTGACCGGGTAGTAGGGTCGTGGAAACAAATGAGAAGTTCTACATCTGCTTCGATTTCAGATCCTATTCGAAAATGAATCCTTTCTCGGTCTTGTCCAAGAATGGAAAGTATGTTAGAAGAAGAAAAAAGAAGAACAAAGAGTTGATAGATCTTGAATTTGAAGATAGATTCCTTATTCCGAGATCTCGACCGTGTAAGAGTGAGCATAGCAAGGAATATGAGCCAAGTCAATTTGATTGAACTTAATGAGATATTCTCTACTATGCTTACCCCTTATTTCTTCGATTTTGGTTCTGGTACTCTTTTTTTTTCTTACACTTCCCATTCGGAAGAAAGGATCCCTTATTTGCCTATAGAGTCACAGGATTCAACATTGGTATAGTCGTTTAAGTTCGATCGCAACTCCCGGATCTTGCAAAACTTTAAGAGGGGTATATAGATTCTCCTCAATCTATGTCCTTAATTGCGTATACCTCATAATTAGTAAGAAACAAGCTTCATGCATTCTTTAATGGACATAAAAAGAAATAGAAACATTCCACCTGAGATTTGGTCTTTTTCATTTTTTCATTCAATTTCTCCCATATGTTCCTTTGTGGAATGTACTCCATCTGTTGGGTCACGGGGGGGGCATTTTCCCAGAAGTTTCTATTGATCTACCTGCATTTGTGTGATTCCTGTTGAGGTATCTACTCGGGGGATGGGTGCAGGGCGGACCATTTTGAAATGGACTTCTCCATTCATTAGATAGAGAAGATCGCCAAGATCTTGTGATCCACTGTCGAACCTATTCCAACAGCTTTAACTCATATCGTATATAGGGAATCGTCGGAATACTTCGTATCAACAGATATCGAAGAAATCGATCTCGGTACATTGAGATAATCAATTAGATCCGATATTTGTTATTGAATTGCTCATTCAATAAGCATTCTCAATATTATGCCTTGAAGAGGACTCGAACCTCCACGCTCTTTAGCACGAGATTTTGAGTCTCGCGTGTCTACCATTCCACCATCAAGGCATCCCGAAAGTGAATCATATTCCATGAGTATGATATCTATATTACGATCATCTATCATTATAGATGGAATGTAGAATCTATGACAAAGATAGAGTATTGGGGTATTTATATCGATCGGTTATATAGGTCCAAGCCTAATATATCACCAACTTCTTTCGATTTTCATTATCCGGAGGATATTTCATATACATCAAAAATATGCACGATCGAACATCTTTTCTTTTTCGATTCAATAGAAGCCTAGAGAAGCGAACATGGTACCCAAATAATGATATGTCAAAAGCAGGTTCGATCATATGTGCGCATATATCGATTCCTAAATAGAATGGAACGACGTAGATATCTATCTACATACGTTCGAATGACCTTTTCCCATAATGAAAATGTACATAGCCCTATTAATAACCCTATTCTAGTCTAGAATGAACTTCTAATTCGATGATCAAGTTGATCTCATAATTAGAAGTTCATCTCAGAATCTCGGCCTATTCCCATTTTGGGCGGGACAAATCGACTAATTCTTCCGGATTGAACGAATAAATAGACCTTAAAATAAGGTATCCTGAGCAATTGCAATAATTGGGTTCATTACTATTCCCAGTGTAGTAGATGCTGTTACACATACAATCATACTCAATTCGATAGAATTTTTTGATATGAAAGAAGATGGAGATCCTCTATAATTTTGCACGTGAGGAGTTATTTCTTTGTTTCGCTCAGTCATTAATAACTTGATTATTTTTAGATAATAGTATATAGAAATAACGCTCATAAGGGGTCCTATCGAAACCAATAAATATGAGCCTGCCTGCCACCCGCACCAGAATAGATAAAGTTTTCCAAAAAAACCTGCTAATGGAGGAATACCTCCTAAGGATAGTAAACATAAAGCTAAAGAGAAAGCCGAAAAAGGATCTTTCGTATATAATCCTGCATAATCTCGAATGTTATCAGTTCCTGTGCGTAGACCAAATAATACAATGCAAGCAAAAGTTCCTAAATTCATGAAAATATAGAACAGCATATAAGTTATCATGCTTGCATATCCATTCTTTGAGTCTCCAGCAATTATTCCAATAATGATATATCCAATTTGACCCATGGACGAATATGCAAGCATACGTTTCATGCTCGTTTGGGTAATAGCAATTAAATTGCCTAATATCATGCTAAGAATAGCTAATATTTCCAAAAGAAGATGCCATTCGTTCGATGAAAAGTAGAAAATAAGATCGAAAATTCGAGTGGCTAAAGCTGAAGCAGCTACTTTCGAAGTAACAGAAAGAAAAGCAACGACTGGAGTGGGAGAGTTAGAGTCGAAAAGAGGATCCCTCACTCCTTTCTCTCATTCAAAACCGTGCATGAGACTTTCATCTCGCACGGCTCCTAAGTGATAAAAAAAGAAGGACATAATCATCTTATTCCTTTTTCATTACCTTCCTCGCGTATGTATAAGACCGAATCGATTCAATTTATAGAAAAGGATTACTAATCCTTAACTTCCCGAGGAATCCTCCATCAGCGGTTCCCATAGTGAATCACTGACTTTCTCGATCTTTTTGACTGTAAGAACAAGTCAAAAAGATTGAGAAATAGAACCATCTGATTTTATTCGTTCTCAATAGCCATGAGATAATCATCTTAGGGTGATCTTTTTGTCGACGGATGCTTCTATTACACTCGTAGTCCTTGAAGGATGAAAACTGACTATGTAGCATTTACATCGAGAATGAAAGTATTGTATACGTCATTAGTCTGATCCTTTGTAAGGACTACCCGTAATAACTGACTTGCAAAATATCTCTGTTTATTCAAAGATATTAGTTATTTTTGACCTTGCTTTACCTTAATTGTTATTTCAACAAAAATCTCGCGAATAACTTTTGGTAAAAGTTATGCCTTAGCCCGAGTGGGGATAACAGTCTTTTTCTCTTCCGCATGTCCATAGAGTTTTTATAGATCTAAACATCTATAAAAAAGATATATATCCGCTTATTATAGGGGTAATAATTCGTCGAACGAATCGCACTCCTTCATATACGTCAGGGGTCCATTGATGAAAAGGGACTAGAGAAAGCTTGAATCCAATTCCTACAGCTATGGATATGAGCGCAATCAAAATTCCTGGGGAGTTATACATTTGTGTATTTATGAGACCATTTACTACTTCTTGAAGCTCAATCTCTCCCCCGGATAGACCGTATAGCCAAGAAAAACCATAAACCAGAATAGAAGAGCTTGCCCCACCCATAAGTAAATATTTCATAGTAGCCTCATTAGACCGTACATCTCTCTTGGTATATCCAGATAATAGATAAGAACATAAACTGAAACATTCCAGAGCTACGAAGATAGTGACTAAATCATTAGCACCACATAAAACCATTCCCCCTAGAGCAGCTGTTAATAGGAATAACAGGAACTCTGTTATAGCCATTTCTGTACATTTGATGTACTCCACGGATAGAGGAATACATAGAGTTGAACATAGTAAAATGAGAAATCGAAAGATTTTGCTGAAATTGCTCGTTTGGAAATTACCCAAAAAGCTAATCATAGGTTCTTCTCTCCATCGAAATAATAAGACCGTTATGCTCATTACTAAACTTGTTAAAGAGATGAAATAGAACCAAGGTGTATCTTTTTGATCAGAGGTTAGATCGATCATCAGAAGAAGAATTAGGCCGAGAATTAGGATACATTCTGGGAAAATAGAACCTCCATGGAAGAGAAGCAAATGAAACTCTTTCATAAAAATGATCTCAGGGTATAATTGAAAATGAAGTTTTCATTTTGTACATGCCAGATCATGAATTAGTAACTTCATTCAATCTCCGAAAAAGTCTCAATCTTTTTCAACTTTCTATTCTTGGAAT